AGACCAAAAGACCTTGGACACGTAATGGATCTTGAAGTACTATTTCTGCATCTCCCTGACCAAATCCACCCACATTAGGATTACTCGTTAATGGTTGATCCAATTTTATGGATTCACCCTCTGAAACAAGAACTTCTGGTCCCGGAGGGATAATATCAACCACTTCACGTCCATCCGACGGATCTGTTATGGTTATTTCATACCCCCCTTTTTCTTTTCGTATGATTTTACTTACTATGCCCGACCCTGTAGCATTATAAACCGTATTGTTACTCTTGCTTCCGTCGGGATAAATCTGTCCCCTTCCCCTATTCCCCCCTACGTATATAGGATATTTTAAGAAGTGAACATCTTTCTTAGTAGCGGGGCCGGGGGAAAGAATAGGAAAGGTGATTTCACTATATTTCTGACCGGGGACAGGCCCTATCACAAGAATATTTTGTTTATTAGGGCGATAGCTCTGAAAAGACAAATTGCCTATCTTTTCTTTCATCTCGGGAGAAATACGATCGGGAGGAGCTAATTCAAACCCCTCCGGTAAAATAAGAACAGCCCCCACATTCAAACCCCCTTTCTTACCATTAGCAAGAACTTGTTTCACTTGCTTATCATAAGGAATTCGAACAACTGCTTCAAATACAGTATCAGGGAGTACCGCCTGTGGAACCTCAATATCCACGGGCTTATTAGCTAAATGGCAGTTGGCACAGACAATACGCCCAGTCGCTTCTCGTGGATTTTCATAACCCTGCTGCGCAAAAATGGGATATGCACTTGAAATGGATGTCCGAGTTATGATATATATCATGAGTGATACGGAAATAGATCGAGTAATATGTTCCTTTATCCAAGAAAAAGTCTTTCTAGTTTGCATGGTCTAATCGTTGATCCGAAAATTTCTACAATAAATTTGGCAGGTCTCTAGTATAGTTATAGTTCCCTGTCCACGATTCTGCTATTTATTGGAATCATTTTACTAGAATACTATAGTATAAGTATACTATGAAAATAGTATGAAAATCGCCTGTTTTTAATACTTCTGTAGAGCTACAAAGCAAGAAACATTCTAATTGGATTAATATCGGCGGATCTTTTATCAATCATTCATTGAATGATAAATAACTACAAGTGACGGAGATACACGATTTAAATAATGAAAAATCCAATATTTAAAAATAGTATCGAGAATAACTGGAAAAATGGAAACAAGACCAGATATAATTTGATCATTATGACCAAATCCAAAATCTTTGTAGACAGAACCAATCATTAGTTCCCAACCATGGGGTGAATGAAATCCGATACATAAATCGGTTAATAAAAGAATAAAAAAAGCTTTGACTGTATCACTTAAGTTATATAGGAATTCTTGAGTCCAAGAGTTAAGAATAACAAGTTCTTGATTACCTAAAATAGAATAACCGGTTAGAATAACAAAACAGATTAGATTTGTTGAGAAGTGCAAAATCGTATGGATACGATCCTCATTGTGTATCTTGATTAATTGGATCGTTTCTTTGTGGATTTCTATAGGAAGCTTTTGCAGATGTGTCTCCGAGTATTCCTTGATCATTTCTTCCAAGAAGAGGATTTCCTCTAATTCTATGAACTTTTCTAGAAAACTTTTTTCTTGCATATCATTCAAAAAATTTTCGGATTGACCCGTATTCGACCAACTAGTAACCCAAGATTCCATACTTTTAGTAAATGAGAGAGAAATCCACCAGGGCAGAAATACTATAGATGCAAGATACAAAAGAGGAGTGAATGCTTTCTTTTTTGCCATTTTTAACCTGTGAATTTTTAATTAACCCACTCCATTTGTCGACTCTATGTGATCCAATATTTCTTTCAAACCAAACATGAGTTCTAGACAAGGTATCAAACCTATGAATCTATTTTCTTTGTGATTTTGTTTGAATCTAGAAAGAATACAGAAATAGACTAAGACTCCACTTGGAATTCGACTGAAGAAATAATACAAAATTGTGTTTCCAGATATCTCAATTCATCAAATTCCAAACAAAACACGTGTCTCCTTTCGATCAATGAACAAAAGAAGTCCTTTAAGGAATGAATATTGTTGAGATTTGGAGACGTAAAGAACTCTTTTTCTATCAAAATATCAAATATTTCAAAAAAATGCAAAGGAATTTCCATGGTCAAGAATAGAATAATTGAGAGAAAGATATTGTGATGATCAAAAAATCGATTGACAAAAAGAAAAGAATTTACAAGATATGATTTATCTGCATCTAAAGTATCACTTAGTTATAGAAAAAACAAGATTCTTGTATTTTTCCCTCCTGCGGAGAAAGCATTCGTTCTTCAGCCCAATCCCTTTCTCAAAAGACTTCAATTGGTACGCGCAAGAAATAGGCCAATTCCGCGGCTTTTTGTTCAATTTCTCGTGGAGTCAAATTCTCATCAGTACGGGTCAACGGAATAGCCCCCCGGCCTCTGATGTCCATATAAAGGATACGGCGAGCATAAATACCCTCTTTAACTTCTATTCTAACGGATTGAATATCTTTTATACGGAATCGGAGGAATATGCGACGATTTTTTCCAGGAAATCCCCACCGAAAAATACACACCATTCCTTCCTTTCTATCGAATTGATCATAACCACTACCTACATTCCAGGAAATTGTGCACCACAAGTAGGAACTAATAAAGAGACCTGCGATCCCGTAGAAAGACATGACGATCCCTTGTGGAAAAAAAAGGATTTGCTGAGACGGAACAAAAGATATCCAATTTCTACCAGGATAACTGGAAGTTCCAACCAATAAGAATCCTAATGAACCTAAAAAAACGATAAGCGCCCAGCAAAAATTACTTAGTTTTCGAGACCCCGTTATAAGTTCTATCCATATATGTTCTGATCGCCAACTCATACTTGATCCGATTGCATTTTATTGGAATTGAGAGAATACCCAAAATGGTTTTGACTTTACTTTTTTGTTTCCGAATGAACTTTCATCAACTAGCACTAGTTTAATGTGAACTAGCACTAGATTGATGGGAACCTTTAGGAGTAATTCCTCAAATTGGTTAGATCTAAAATAATAACACACCCTTCCTATGATCCCAATATACAGATATACATATAGATCCGCCAACTTTACATTTTGGGTATCCAGCAGTCCTGATCTATTTCAAACTAGCTGGAATTCAGTTACCCATAGATCATTTTCTGCAGGCATAAGAGCTTTTTCCTTTATGTTCGTCAGAAATCACATGTTCTACCTTATTTCATTTCCCGAAATAAATATATGGGTTATGCTACAAGTCTAAGTTTCAAAAAAACGGATGAGATTGGGTCCCCTCAGATCTAAACAATCTTGTTTTTTTGAACATGAAGAAATAAAGAAGCCATTGCAATCGCCGGAAATACTAGGCCTACTAAAGGCACAAAAATAGAGGGAAATTGGAAAGTTGTCATAAAATGGGTACCTCGATTTACTATTTGTACCTGTTCTTATTGTTTTTAATATCATATTTATTATTTATACTAATTATAATTAATAATTGTAATTAGTATGAATTCGTAGTTATTATGAATTCATTCAATTTGAAAATTCTTATTACAGATATAAGTATCTAATTGAGTATATAGAATAAGTCCAAGGAATGTAGAACGCAAAAAATGGACTTATTCGTCTATCTACATGAAAGATACATATGATAATCCATTTGATTATTTTTCTTCATTTCTTTGTGTTTTGTTATTGTCTTCGAATTTAATATTAATAGGAGTTTCTTACAAATTATTGAAAGATTCATTAGAATGCGGCACAACCGGGATTTTTAGTGAAAATAGGATTTTCGGGGGATGAAGAAAGATACAAAACCATACATCTATTTTTTTCTATATTGGAATTTGATTCTATACCTAAGACAAAATTCGTTTTATTTGCCTAATTTCACGAAAGGAAGAACTCGTGTTTTTATCTTGTTGATAGAGACCTTCTTAATTAGTAATCAGGAATCCAGGTAAAAAAAGAGTTATCCACCACTTTTTATTCTTTTTACAATTAGATCTTAGGTCACCAAAGAAAACTTCATTCTTAGTTACTTTGATTCCGATAAGCAAACTACTTGTTTGCTACAAATAATTGAACCTAGTGCATTGAATTGAAATTCAAGGGAAAGAAGGCGTGGAGCTTAAATAACTCACTCAGAACACTTTTTAAAAGATTACGTGGTACGATTAGGTCAAATAAGCCCTTCTGGAATAAATATTCAGAAGCTTGTGAACCTTCGGGTATCGTTTTATTCAATGTTTGTTCAATTACTCTTTTACCCGCAAATGCAATGTAGGAATTTGGTTCTGCAATAATAATATCTCCCAACATACCAAAACTAGCTGTTACCCCGCCGGTAGTCGGAGATGTAAGGATTGATACATACAATAACTTTTTATTTGATTGGTAATCATATAAGGCAGACGAGATTTTAGCCATTTGCATCAAGCTCAAACTTCCTTCTTGCATGCGCGCCCCCCCCGAAGCGCACACTATAATAAGAGGTATAAATTGATTGGTAGCGTACTCAATCAAACGGGTTATTTTCTCCCCGACTACGGAGCCCATACTACCCCCCATAAATTTAAAATCCATAACCCCAATTGCTACGGGAATACCATTTAGTTGACCTACGCCTGTTTGAACAGCCTCGGTTAATCCTATGTTTCTTTGATAAAAATCAATACGATCTTTATAAGTCTCCTCCTCCGAATGAAATCCAATGGGATCCCCGGAGACCATGTCTTCATCCATAGGATCCCAAGTACCGGGGTCGATCAAAACTTCGATTCTTTCTGAACTACTCATTTTCAAATGATATCCACATTGTTCACAAATATTAATTTGTGATTTCAAAAGTTTCTTATAATTTAATCCATAACAATTTTCGCATTGAACCCACAACTGCTTGTATTTTTGAGTTTCGTCGAGATCGCTAGCTCTTAGAGTTAAATCACTACTCTTCGCGCG